GCTATAAATGTTTAATTTTTTAGCATTGAGAAATTTTTAAATTTTTTAGTAGAAGTTTTTAGGCTAAAATTTGGGACATTTGAAATATAATAATGCAATAATGCACATATATATATATATAATGCGGATGGCTAACCCATGTTTCAACTTGTTAGCTGGCACGTTCTCGAACCTTCCTTGCTTTTGGGGTTTGACAAGGATAACAGGATTCGCTGAGCGAAGGGGGTAGGGGGGTTTGTCGCGCAGAAGCCAAAAGGGGGGGCAGATATATAGGGGTAAGTTGAAGAAGTAACGTATATGTTATGCACCTGAGATATTAATATGTAATTCTTGAGTTATGTCATTCAATAATTAACCTAATTTAATTCGTGCAAGGAATAGCTCCACCTTAATATATTATTTGTGCCTGCACTCTGAGATGTAAGATGAAAGGAAACCTAAAAAGGAGAACCCTATGCATATAAAAGAACGCTCGGCATGTTGGGTAACGAGGAGTATGTAATTACACCATTTAACCATATGCCAATTTAATGACTGAGGGTGGAGTAAATAAGTAAAGTACGTGAGATTGACAACCAGATACAAGGAATAGTTCATAATATACCACACCCTCATATTTTGTCCCTGATTCTATCATTAATATATATGCATTTATGCCAACCAGTTGGTGGTCTCTCACTACAATAATTCTCTAGTATAAATATTAGTTGGATAATTCAAATAAAATTTGAGTTCCATATTTAGTGGATAAATATATTTCTTCATGTTAAAATAAATTATATTTGAATTTTAATAAAATGTTTATGGTTTTCTTAGACGTTAGTACTTGCTTTGGGGTTAAAATAAATGAATGGTGATAATACATATATGTACTAATACATTATGTAATATTATGCATAATATGTACTAGTACATACATGTTACTATCAGAAGATAGTTTAACTTAGAATTCTGGCTTTGGGAGCCAGGGGTGGGAGTTAAAATCTCCCTTTTCTGGGCGCTAGGGGGGAATTTAACCTCCGATCTTCGGATTACAAGACCGATGCTTTAATACTAAGCTACTAGGGCAAGCTCATTTTAGTGCTTTATTTTCTATTCATCCTGCCAGTGGGACGAGCACTAGGAATAGTGCAAAATATAGGATTGATGCTACCTGGCCAATAATGACGTATGGATGTTCTACAGGTATGCCCCCGATCCATGTTAAAATTAATATATCTGCCACAAGTGTTCAAAATAAGAATTGGGTGATTGGGCGAAATGTTAGTCCTCGTTGTTTTGAGGTGTGTAAAATTGGGACTACTATTAGGATTAGGATGGAGAATAATAAAGCTAGGACACCTCCTAGTTTGTTGGGGATGGACCGCAAAATGGCGTAGGCAAACAGGAAATATCACTCTGGTTTAATATGTGGTGGGGTCACTATTGGATTGGCTGGTGTGAAATTGTCTGGGTCTCCCAAGAGGTTGGGGGAAAATAGTGCTAGTGATGTTAAGGCCAACAGTATGATTACGAATCCGAGAAGGTCTTTGTATGAAAAGTATGGGTGGAAAGAGATTTTGTCTGCATCAGAGTTTAGGCCGGCGGGGTTGTTTGATCCCGTTTCGTGGAGAAAAAGGAGGTGGAGGAGGGTTGCGGCGGCAATAATAAATGGCAGTAAGAAGTGGAATGCGAAGAATCGTGTTAGTGTTGCGTTGTCTACTGAAAAGCCTCCTCAGATCCATTGAACAAGTGTATCTCCTATGTAGGGGACTGCTGATAAGAGGTTTGTAATTACTGTGGCCCCTCAGAAGGATATTTGTCCCCATGGAAGGACGTAACCAACGAAGGCTGTTATTATGACAAGCAGGAGTAGGACTACGCCGATATTTCAGGTTTCTTTGTAGAGGTAGGATCCGTAATAAAGGCCTCGGGCCACATGTATATAAATACAGATGAAAAAGAATGATGCTCCGTTAGCATGAAGGTTGCGAATAAGTCAGCCGTAGTTTACGTCTCGGCAGATGTGGGCTACTGATGAAAATGCGGTTGAGATGTCTGAGGTGTAGTGTATGGCCAGGAATAGTCCTGTTAGGATTTGTGTAATTAAACACAGCCCGAGAAGGGATCCGAAGTTTCATCAGATGGAGATGTTGGAGGGGGTTGGTAAGTCAACTAATGCATCATTAGCAATTTTTATTAGGGGATGAGTTTTTCGTAGGCTGGCCATTATTGTTCTTGTAGTTGAACTACAACGGTGGTTCTTCAAGTCATTGGTCTCGGTTAAAGTCCGAGCAGGAATTATGACCTATTTTATGTTAATGTTATTGGTGGCTTTAATTGTGGGCTTAATTGCTGTTGCTTCTAATCCCACTCCCTATTTTGCTGCTTTAGGTTTGGTAGTGGCAGCGGGGGTTGGGTGTGGAATTTTAGTTGGTTCCGGGGGGTCTTTTTTGTCTTTAGTTCTTTTTTTAATTTATTTAGGGGGCATGCTTGTAGTGTTTGCTTATTCAGCAGCCTTGGCTGCTGAACCCTTTCCGGAGGCCTGAGGGAGTCGTTCTGTTGCCGGTTATGTACTAATTTATTTATTAGGCGTTGCTCTGACGGCGGGGGTGTTTTGAGGGGGGTGGTATGAGGGCTCTTGGGTGGTGGTTGATGGGTTGAAGGAGTTTTCCATGTTGCGGGGGGATGTTGGGGGCGTAGCTGTTATGTATTCTTTTGGGGGAGGCATGTTAGTTATTTGTGCTTGGGTCTTGCTTTTAACATTACTTGTTGTATTGGAGCTAACTCGGGGGTTGAGTCGTGGAACTCTTCGTGCAGTTTAGATAATTATTAGTAGAGTGGCTAAAATCGTTGTTAGAAGGAAAATAGTTAGGTATGTTTTAATTTTTCCTCGCTGAATATCACTTAAAAGTTTTGATATTATTATTGTGGCTGAGGTAAGTCCTTTTGGTCCAGATATTTCAAGCCATGTTTGGTCAAATTTATTGGCGGCTGATCGGCCTAGTTTAAGCTTAAGTTTTGGGAGTACTCGGTGAATTAGTGCGGGGAAGAATCCTAGTATGTTAGAGAAGTTGTGTAGTAGAATTTTAGGGGTGATTTTAGCTTGTTTGTTAGTTAAATTTGCAAGTTCTATGGCTACTAGCAGTCCAATAATGGTAACTGCAAGGGCCCCCATTTTTAGGGTTAGGGGTATTGTCATAACAGGTGTTTTTAAGGGCAGGAAGTTGCAGGTGATAATAAGGCCTGCAATGATGCTTCCTCAGGCGAGGCGTTTAATTGGGTTAATTGCTGATGGGTTGTGTTCGTTAATAGGGGATAGTGGGACGAATCGAGGGGGCCCCATGGTAACAAAGAAGATGACTCGAAAGCTGTAGACTGCTGTAAACGATGTTGCGACAAGTGTGAGGGCGAGGGCTCAGGCGTTAAGGTGTGAGGTGTTTAGGGCTTCAATGATGGCATCTTTTGAAAAGAAGCCTGCGAGGAATGGCACTCCTGTCAGTGCTAGGCTTCCAATTACAAGGCAGGCTGAGGTAATTGGCATTAGCTTGTGGAGGCCCCCCATTTTGCGGATGTCCTGCTCATCACTAAGGCTGTGAATAATTGATCCTGAGCATAAGAATAGTATAGCCTTGAAGAAGGCGTGGGTGCAAATGTGAAGGAATGCCAGTTGCGGTTGGTTTAGGCCAATTGTAACTATTATCAGGCCTAGTTGGCTGGATGTTGAGAAAGCTACAATTTTTTTGATATCATTTTGGGTTAGGGCACAGGTGGCTGTAAATAGGGTGGTTAGGGCTCCTAAACATAGGCATGTTGTTAGTGCGGCTTGATTATTTTCTATAAGGGGGTGTAGGCGAATTAGTAGGAAGATTCCGGCTACTACTATGGTGCTAGAGTGGAGTAGGGCAGATACTGGCGTAGGGCCCTCCATGGCAGATGGGAGCCATGGGTGCAGGCCAAATTGGGCCGATTTTCCTGTTGCTGCCAGGATGAGTCCTATAAGTGGGACTGTTATATCAAAGTTTTTTGATAAAAAGGACATTTGTTGTATTTCTCAAGAATTAAGATTTACTGCAAATCATGCCATACTTAAGATTAATCCGATGTCCCCGACCCGGTTATAGATTACGGCCTGCAGGGCTGCTGTGTTAGCGTCTGCTCGGCCGTGCCATCAGCCGATTAGCAGGAATGATATAATTCCAACCCCCTCCCAGCCAATAAATAGTTGAAACATGTTGTTAGCAGTTACGAGGGTGATTATTGCTACTAAAAATAGTAGTAAATATTTAAAGAATCGGCTGATGTTGGGGTCCGAGTGCATATATCATAGTGCAAACTCTAGAATGGACCAGGTGACGTAGAGGGCGATGGGTGTGAAAATAAGAGAGTAATGGTCAAACTTAAAGCTAATGTTTATATCAAATGTTTGTGTGTTCATCCACTGTCAGCTTGTGGTAATGCTTTCTGTCCCCTGGTCTAGGAAGACTATTAGTGGTAGTAGGCTGATGAAGAATGCGGTGCTGACGGCGGTTTTCACATGTGTGCTTGCCCAGTCTGTTTTGCGTGGCTCGGGGCTTAGTGTGGTTAGAAGGGGGGTAATGAGGATTGTAATAATTAGAATGAATGATGAGGACATGATTAGTGCTGTTAAGTTCATAGCTTCCACTTGGACTTGCACCAAGAGTTTTTGGTTCCTAAGACCAACGGATGAGCTATTATCCTTCAGAAGCATGAGGAAGCCGCGGATTTTAACCGCGGTGCATAAGGATTAGCAGTACTTATTGATTTCTGTCCTTCCTTGGTGAGTAAGGGGGTTTTAACTCCTGTCTTTAGAATCACAATCTAATATTTTAGTTAAACTATACTTACTAGTAGCATCAACCTCATATTAGTTCTGGTTTTGCTACAAGAAGGATTACGGGGATTAGGTGGAGGGCTATTAGTAAGTGTTCTCGGGTGTGGAAGGGTTGGAGTTTTATAATGTGGTTTGGTGTTGGGCCCCGCTGGGTTATTAAGAATATGTAGAGTGAGTAGCCCGCTGTAATTAGGGTGCCTGTTCCCGTCAGTGCGATAGTTCATGGGGATCAGCTAAATAGAGTTGTAATAATTATTAGTTCTCCCATTAGATTGGGTAGAGGGGGAAGTGCCAGGTTGGCCAGGTTAGCAATGAATCATCAAACTGCCGTTAGGGGAAAAATTAATTGTAATCCCCGGGCTAAGATTATGGTGCGACTATGGGTTCGTTCATAGGCTGTATTAGCTAGGCAGAATAATATTGAGGATACTAAACCATGGGCGATTATTAGGATAATTGCTCCTGAAAACCCTCATGGGGTCTGAATTAAAATACCCCCTGCCACCAGGCCCATATGGCTGACGGATGAGTAGGCAATTAGTGACTTGAGGTCTGTTTGTCGTAAACAGATAGATCCGGTCATAATGATTCCCCATAGTGCTAAAATAATGAACGGGTAAATTAGTTCTTTTGAAAGGGGGTCTAGTATGATCATTATTCGTATTATTCCGTAACCCCCTAGTTTTAATAACACTGCTGCTAGCACCATGGATCCTGCAACAGGGGCCTCTACGTGTGCTTTGGGCAGCCACAGGTGGACGCCATAGAGTGGTATTTTTACTAGGAATGCGATAAGACAGCCGACTCACCAGATTTTGTGACTTCAGGTGTTTAGTAAAAGTGGTTGGGAGTATTGAACTACGAGTATAGAGAGGGTTCCTGTGGATTGCTGAAGTAAGAGTAGCGCGACTAGAAGGGGTAGAGAGCCTGCAAGTGTGTAGAATAAAAAATAGGTCCCTGCATTTAGTCGCTCAGCCTGATTTCCCCACCGGGTGATAATAATTAGGGTTGGAATGAGTGTGGCTTCAAATATGATGTAAAATATAATGATTTCTGTGGCCCCGAATGCTATAATTAAAAAGGTTTGTAGTGAGGCGAGCAGGGTGATGTATAGGCGTTGGCGGTTAATGGGTTCTGGGTTAATGTGGTTTTGGCTGGCTAGAATTATTAGTGGGAGTAGTCAGCATGTTAGTACTATGAGGGGGGTTGATAGGGGGTCTGTTCCTAGATATGCGTTAGATGCGGCTCAGCCGGTTTCGGAAGTTCACTTTAATCATGTTAGGCTTACGAGGGCAATTGATAGGCTGTGGGTAATTGTCCCTGCTCATAGCCATTTTGGGGAAATTAATCAGATTGTTGGGAATAGTATAATAGTGGGGATTAATACTTTTAGCATTGTAAAAGATTTAAGCTTTGTAGGTGGTCAGTTCCGTGGGTCCGGGCTGTGGCTACTAGAAGTGCGAGGCCTGTACTTGCTTCGCAGGCCGAGAAGGCCAGTAATAGCATTGGGGCTGTGGAGAAACTTGTAGACTCGAACTGTAGTGTTCACAGGGCTAGTGCAATAAATAGAGATAGTATTATACCCTCTAAGCAGAGAAGTGCGGAAAGTAGATGGGTGCGGTGGAATGCTAGTCCCATTAATCCTAGAATGAATGCTGAACTAAAGCTAAAATGTACTGGTGTCATAAGGGGGTTGTGGGTTTTAACCACAATTTTCTGAGCCGAAATCAGAGGTCTTATTTTGGACTAACCCCCTTATTCTGCTCACTCTAAGCCCCCTTGGGTTCATTCGTAGATTAGTCCCAGGGTTAGAAGAATGAGAACTGTGGTTGCTCAAAAGAATGTTCCTGTTGGATTGTGAAGTTGGTCACCTCAGGGGAGGGGGAGGAGGAGGGCAATTTCTAGGTCAAATAGGAGAAATAGGATGGCGACCAGAAAGAATCGCAGGGAGAATGGTAGTCGAGCAGATCCTAGGGGGTCAAATCCGCATTCGTAGGGGGAGAGTTTTTCTGCATCCGGGTTTATTTGTGGAAGTCAAAATGATACGATTGCTAGAATTGAGGATAAGGCTACTGTAATAATAAGGATTGTTGTGATTAAATTCATTATCTTTCCCTGGGGTTTAACCAAGACTAAATGATTGGAAGTCACTTGTACTAATTTAAATACTAGAAAGATATGAGCCTCATCAGTAGATGGATACGTAGAGGAATAGTCATACTACGTCAACAAAGTGTCAGTATCAGGCGGCGGCCTCGAAACCGAAATGATGTTCGGATGTAAAGTGGTATTGGATTTGGCGAAGAAGGCAGACGGCCAGGAAGGTTGATCCGATAATTACATGGAGTCCGTGGAATCCTGTAGCTACGAAGAATGTGGACCCGTATACCCCATCTGCAATTGTAAAGGGGGCCTCATAGTACTCTATGGCTTGTAGTGCGGTGAAGTATAGTCCCAGTAAGATTGTAAGTCCTAGGGAGTGAATAGCTTGTTTGCGTTCTCCTTCTATAATGCTGTGGTGGGCTCATGTGACTGTTACACCGGATGCTAATAGAACTGCTGTGTTAAGGAGGGGGACTTCAAAGGGGTCTAGTGTTGTAATGCCTGTTGGTGGTCAACATCCTCCAAGTTCGGGGGTTGGTGCTAGGCTTGAATGGTAAAAAGCTCAGAAAAATCCTAGAAAAAAGAAAACTTCTGAGGTAATGAATAAAATTATTCCGTAACGTAGGCCTTTTTGCACTGGGGGTGTGTGATGGCCTTGGAAGGTTCCTTCTCGGATAATATCACGTCATCATTGATATATTGTAAGAAGCAGGAGGATTAGTCCAAGGGTTATTAATGTTGTTGAGTGGAAGTGAAACCAGATTGCTAGGCCGGATGTTATTAATAGGGCGCCTACGGCTCCAGTTAGTGGTCATGGGCTGGGATCAACCATGTGAAATGCATGTGCTTGGTGTGCCATTAAACGTTTTCTTGTAAATAAAGGCTTAGTAGTAGTACAAATACATAGGCCTGGATTATTGCGACTGCAACTTCTAGGAGTGTCAGTAGAAATAGAACAGTGGCTGTCAGAATAGCTACTGTTGGTATCATTGGTAGGAGTACAAATACTGCTGTGGCAATAAGTTGAATTAGTAGGTGGCCGGCAGTTAAGTTAGCTGTGAGTCGTACCCCGAGGGCCAGGGGCCGAATGAATAGGCTAATTGTCTCGATAATAATTAGTACGGGAATTAGTGGAACAGGGGTTCCCTCTGGTAGAAGGTGACCAAGGGCTATTGTTGGTTGATTGCGTATGCCAATGATTACTGTGGCAAGTCATAGTGGCACAGCGAGTCCTATGTTTAGTGAGAGCTGGGTGGTGGGTGTAAAGGTATATGGAAGAAGGCCGAGTATGTTAATAGTAATAAGGAATACTATTAAAGAGGTAAATAGTAAGGCCCACTTGTGTCCTCCTACGTTCAGGGGCAGTAGAAGTTGATTAGTGAAGCGGTTAATGAAGCATGTTTGGAGGGTGATAAGTCGGTTGTTTAATCATCGAGATGATGGAGTTGGGAATAGGACCCAGGGTAGTGCAATTGCAACGGCAATAAGGGGGATACCTAGAAAGGAGGGGCTTGCAAATTGGTCAAAAAAGCTTGTTATCATGGTCAGTCTCAAGATTCAGTTTTGTGTTTTTCTTCGCTTATTGGGGCGGGTTCATTAGGTGTTGTGTGACTTAAGATTTTAGTTGGGATGATGGTAAGAAAGATGATTCATGAAAATACTAGAATGGCGAATCAGGGGTTGGGGTTTAATTGGGGCATTTCACTAGAGGTGGTCGGTAGTCACCAAACTTTGGCTTAAAAGGCCAACGCTTTGTCCAATAATTAGCTTCCTAGTGAGGCGTCTTCTAGTATTATTGAGGATCAGCTTTCGAAGTGTTCTAGTGGGACGGCTTCAACTACAATTGGTATAAAGCTGTGATTGGCCCCACAGATTTCAGAGCATTGTCCGTAGAATACTCCTGGACGTGAGGCAATGAAGGCGGTTTGATTCAGTCGTCCGGGCACTGCGTCTATTTTTACGCCCAGGGATGGCACGGCTCAGGAGTGAAGCACGTCTTCAGCTGATACTAACACACGGATTGGTGATTCCATCGGAACTACTATTCGGTGGTCAGTTTCTAGCAGCCGGAACTGGCCCGGTGTGAGGTCTTGGGTTGGAATTATATAAGAGTCAAAGCCCAGGTCTTCATAATCTGTGTATTCGTAGCTTCAGTATCACTGGTGTCCTATGGCTTTAATTGTTAGGTGTGGGTCATTAATTTCGTCTATAAGATATAGAATTCGAAGGGATGGGAGGGCAATCAAAACTAGGATTACGGCTGGTAAGACGGTTCAAACGATTTCGATTTCTTGGGAGTCCAGGATGTATTTGTTGGTAAGTTTAGTGGAGACTATTGCAATAATAATATATAACACTAAAGTGCTAATTAAAAATACGATTATTAAGGCGTGATCGTGGAAGTGGAGAAGTTCTTCTATAACGGGTGATGCCGCGTCTTGGAAACCTAGTTGTGTGGGGTGTGCCATTAAGCCTTAGGCTTAAGACATACAGGGATTTAACCTGTAATACCACCTTGACAAGGTGGTGTAATTTGCATTTTACTAATGTCTTTAGAAGAAAGTGACAGAGTGGTCATGTGACTGGCTTGAAACCAGTACATGGGGGTTCAATTCCTCCCTTTCTCGTTAGTTTGATTGAACTCGGACGAATGCTGGCTCTTCAAATGTGTGGTATGGTGGGGGGCAGCCATGAAGTCATTCTACGTTTGTCATAGTTAGCTCTACTGAGGAAACTTCCCGTTTGGCGGCAAAGGCTTCCCAAAGGATAAATAGGAATATGATTACTGCGACTAAGGAAATAAGGGATCCGATAGATGAGACTGTGTTTCAGAGGGCATAGGCATCGGGGTAGTCGGAGTATCGTCGTGGCATTCCGGCTAAGCCCAGGAAGTGTTGGGGGAAGAATGTTAGGTTTACACCAATGAATATTACACCGAAGTGGATTTTTGTTCAGGTGTCATTTAGGGTGTATCCCGAGAATAGTGGGAATCAGTGGACAAAGGCTGCTATAATGGCAAATACTGCGCCCATTGATAATACATAGTGGAAGTGTGCAACTACGTAATATGTGTCGTGAAGTACAATGTCTAATGATGAGTTGGCTAGTACAATTCCCGTTAATCCCCCGACTGTAAAGAGGAAGATGAACCCGAGGGCTCATAGCATGGGCGTGTCCCATTTGATAGAGCCGCCGTGTAACGTGGCGAGTCAGCTAAATACTTTCACACCTGTTGGGATAGCGATAATTATTGTTGCGGATGTAAAGTAAGCACGGGTGTCTACGTCTATTCCAACAGTGAACATATGATGTGCCCAAACAATGAAGCCAAGGAGACCAATAGCCATCATAGCTCAGACCATTCCTATGTAGCCGAATGGTTCTTTTTTACCAGCGTAATAGGCTACAACATGTGAAATGATTCCAAATCCAGGTAAAATAAGAATATAGACTTCTGGGTGCCCAAAGAATCAGAATAGGTGTTGGTATAGAATTGGGTCTCCTCCTCCTGACGGGTCGAAGAATGTAGTATTGAGATTTCGATCAGTAAGAAGTATTGTAATTCCGGCGGCTAGGACTGGGAGAGAGAGAAGCAGGAGTACAGCTGTTACAAGCACGGCTCATACGAACAGAGGTGTTTGATATTGTGAGATGGCTGGGGGTTTTATATTAATAGTAGTAGTGATAAAATTAATTGCTCCTAAGATTGATGAAACACCTGCTAAGTGGAGCGAGAAAATTGTAAGGTCCACGGATGCTCCTGCGTGGGCAAGATTGCCCGCGAGTGGGGGGTAGACTGTTCACCCTGTTCCGGCTCCCGCCTCAACCCCAGAGGAGGCTAGGAGGAGAAGGAATGATGGGGGAAGAAGTCAGAAGCTTATATTATTCATTCGAGGGAATGCTATGTCAGGTGCTCCAATCATTAGTGGTACAAGTCAATTTCCAAATCCCCCAATTAAAATTGGTATTACTATAAAGAAAATTATTACAAAGGCGTGGGCAGTGACGATGACATTGTAAATCTGATCATCGCCTAGAAGTGACCCAGGCTGGCTAAGTTCGGCTCGGATAAGAAGGCTTAAAGCAGTCCCGACTATTCCGGCTCAGGCACCAAATACAAGATAGAGGGTACCAATGTCTTTATGGTTTGTAGAAAAGAATCAGCGTGTAATTGCCACAGGTAGGGTGGCCGAGTGCCAGGCGGTGGGTTGTAGCCCCGAAGACAGAGGTTTGAGTCCTCTCCCTATCACAGCCCCGTGGTGAAGAAACATGTTGGATTGCAAATCCAGAGACGTAGAGTAATACTCTGCCGGGGCTTTTCCCGCCTTTCAGGCCAACGGCGGGAAAAGTAGATGGATGCTCGCTGGTTTGAGCGCTTAGCTGTTAACTAAGAGTTTGTAGGATCGAGGCCTTCCCATCTAGTAAGGCCTTAGTTTAATAAAAACATTTGATTTGCAATTAGAAGATGCAAGATAGACTCTTGTAGGCCTTATCCAGGGACTAGAAGATTTTCACTTCTGCTTAGAGCTTTGAAGGCTCTTGGTCTGGTGCTATCCTAAGTTCCTTAGGTGGCTAATATTAAAATAGCCGGAGTTACGGGTAGAAGGCCTAGTGCAATTGTGGTTGAAATAGTTAGGGGTAGTGAGGTTTGAGTTGTTTTTACTCGTCACGGTGTGGTTGAGTTGACTATATTTGGGGAAATTGTTAATGTTATTGCATAGCATAGTCGGAGGTAGAAGTAAAGGCTTAGTAGGGCTGCGAGGGCTATAATTGTAGCGGTTAGTGGGAGGCTTTGTTTAGTTAGTTCTTGGAGAATTAATCATTTTGGTATGAATCCTGTTAGTGGTGGTAGCCCCCCTAATGATAGTAGTACAAGGGCGGTGGTTGCTGTTAGGATCGGGCTATTTGATCATGCTATTGCTAGGGTATTAATTTTTGTTGCGGAGGATGTTTTTAGTGTGAGGAATGCTGCTGAGGTTATGAAAATGTAGGTTCCTAGTGCAAGAAGGGTGAGTTGGGGGGCGTATTGCAGGATAATAATTATTCACCCTATATGAGCGATAGAGGAGTAAGCTAAAATTTTTCGTAGCTGGGTTTGGTTTAATCCGCCTCATCCGCCGGCTAGTGTAGATAAAACTCCTAGGGAGGTCAATAGAAGTGGGTCAATAGCTTGGGACACTTGAATAATTAGGGCCAGGGGGGCCAGTTTTTGTCAAGTTGATAAAATTAGGCCTGTTAACAAGTCTAGTCCTTGTAGAACTTCTGGCATTCAAAAGTGTATTGGTGCGAGTCCAATTTTAAGTGCTAGGGCGGTGATAACAATGGTGCTGGCAGTTGGGCTTGATATGTTGTTTATATCTCATTCTCCTGTAATTCATGCATTTGTTGTACTTGCAAACAGAATTATTGCTGCTGCGGTCGCCTGGGTCAAGAAGTATTTTGTAGTGGCTTCTACTGCTCGTGGGTGGTGATGTTGTGCTATTAGTGGCACAATTGCTAGGGTGTTAATTTCTAGTCCTATTCAGGCCAATAGTCAATGGGAGCTAGCAAAGGTTAGGGTAGTGCCTAATCCCAGGCTGGATAATAGAATTATTAGTACGTAGGGATTCATTGATGGAGGAGGGAGTTTAACCGTCATGTTCGGGGTATGGGCCCGAAAGCTTAATTAGCTGACCCCATCTTAGAAAGTGGTGTAGAGGAAGCACTAAGAGTTTTGATCTCTTGGGCATGGGTTCGACCCCCTTCTTTCTAAGAACTGAGGGGATTTTAACCCCTATAAGCCACTCTATCAAAGTGGTCCCTGGGCATTCGGGCACAGTTCCTAAACTATAGTTGGGGGGGAAGGCCTGCCAGTGCAATTGGTAGGGCTACATGTCATAGTACCAGTGCTAGTGTTAGTGGTAGGAAGTTTTTTCATACAAGGTGTATGAGTTGGTCATATCGAAATCGAGGGTAAGAGGCTCGCACCCATAAAAACACCACTGACAGGGATGCGGCTTTAATTATTAGGCTAATTGTTGTCAGTTCGGGCATGTTTGGGTAATGAGAAGACCCCATAAATAGGACGGCTGACAGGGTATTTATTATGAGAATGTTGGCGTATTCGGCCAGGAAAAACAGGGCGAAGGGCCCTCCTGCATATTCTACATTGAAACCAGATACTAGTTCTGATTCTCCTTCTGTTAGATCAAACGGTGCCCGATTTGTTTCGGCAAGGGTAGAGATATACCACATGGCTGCTAAGGGTCACGCTGGGGCTAGTAGTCAAATGCTTTCTTGGGCTGTGTTGAATGTTTGGAGGGTGTAGCCGCCTGAAAAGATAATTACTGAGAGAAGGATAAGCCCCAGACTTACTTCATATGAAATTGTTTGAGCTACTGCCCGGAGGGCTCCGATTAATGCATATTTTGAATTTGATGCCCACCCTGATCCTAAAATGGAGTATACTGCTAGGCTTGAGAGGGCTAAAATAAATAGAACCCCCAGATTTAGGTCAATGATAGGGTAGGGCATTGGTATGGGTGCTCATAGTGTTATGGCGAGGGTCAGTGCAAGGATCGGAGCTGCCAGGAATAGGAAGGGGGATGATGTTGAGGGTCGGACGGGTTCTTTGATAAATAGTTTTACCCCGTCGGCGATGGGTTGTAATAGTCCGTAGGGTCCTACTACGTTAGGGCCTTTTCGTAGTTGTATATATCCTAGGACTTTTCGTTCAAGTAGTGTTAGGAAGGCTACTGCTAGTAAGACTGGTACGATGTAGGTCAGGGGGTTAATTAGGTGATTTATTAGAGTGTTAAGCATAAACTGGGAAGAGGATTTGAACCTCTGGTGTAAAGGGCTTAGGCCTTTTGCAATTTACCATGCTCTGCCACCCCAGTATGCCCTTATATTGGGCGGCAGGGGTTTTGGCCCTCCCTTTGTTTGATTTATTTGTTTTCATTAATTAGGGGCGGGGCGTGCTTTAAGCATAGGCCCCTCTTTTCCGATCCTTTCGTACTGGGAAAAGTAGCGTTACAGATAGAAACTGACCTGGATTACTCCGGTCTGAACTCAGATCACGTAGGACTTTAATCGTTGAACAAACGAACCCTTAATAGCGGCTGCACCATTAGGATGTCCTGATCCAACATCGAGGTCGTAAACCCCCTCGTCGATATGGACTCTGGGAGAGGATTGCGCTGTTATCCCTGGGGTAACTTGGTTCGTTGATCGGCCACAGGGCCGGATCATTATTGGTCAGATGTTCTGTGGCTTAGAGATGTCTCTCTTGGTTTTAGGGATTATACCCGTTCCACTCGGAGGCTGGTTTTTTCTCCGCGGTCGCCCCAACCGAAGGTAAAATTTTATACTTCACTAAGTTTCTGCTTTTTACTGAGTTGTTTAACGTGGTTAAGTTTTGTACCTTAAGCTCCAAAGGGTCTTCTCGTCTTGTATTGCTATACCCGCTTCTGCACGGGTAGATCAATTTCACTGACTGGAGGGGGGAGACAGTTAAGCCCTCGTTTAGCCATTCATACAGGTCTTTATTTAAAAGACAAGTGATTGCGCTACCTTTGCACGGTCAAAATACCGCGGCCGTTGAACCCGTAGTCACTGGGCAGGCTGGACCTCCTATACTTAATTTAGTTGCAGGAGGCGATGTTTTTGGTAAACAGGCGAGGCTTGTGTTTGCCGAGTTCCTTCCCCTTCTTTTAGTCTTTCCTTTAAAATAGCACGCCAGTGTGGGGTTAACGATTGTTTAGTTGTGAGCTTTTCCTGGTCTTTATATTGTTCACAGTACTCTCTTTGGTTGAGTTCGTTATTTTCCAGTGGTTTGTCCGATCTGGTTTACACTTGTGCTTGGAGAAGAACAGGTCTTCTTGTTACTCATTTTAGCATAATTTCTTCCATGCGGGCATGGGATGGCCTGATATTTTTAGGGGAATAAGATTGTTTTGTCGGTATAATAAACTTTGCTCTGTCTGAGCTTTAACGCTTTCTGTATAGATGGCTGCTTTTAGGCCCACTAAAACAGTTTGTTTTAAGTATTATGATCTTTATCCTTCTGCTAAGGTTGTATCCTTTGTTAAAGGGGCTGTACCCCCTTCAACTAACTCCCGCGCGTATCCCTTAAATTACCTTAAGTGCAAGGTTTTTGGTTTGGGGCATGTGGGGCTGAACTTCTATCCATTTCTCAGGCAACCAGCTATCACCAGGTTCGGTAGGTCTGTCACTTCTACCCGGAGCTCTTCCCACTCTTTTGCCACAGAGACGGGTTAGCCCTAATTTACATAGGCTGTCTCGGGGTAGCTCACCTGGTTTCGGGGTTTCAAACTAAAGGTCTCTTTGCCTGAATGTACTTACTAAATCATGATGCAAAAGGTACAAGATTTAATCTTTGTTTTTTAGTGCTTATATGAGTTATTTCATTTCTCTTTCAGCTTTCCCTTGCGGTACTCTCTCTATTGCTTTGGGTGAACCTTTTCTGTCTCCCATACTTAGGTAAAAAAATGGTTTAATTTTTAGGGGTGGGTCATGTTTTTCTATAAATATTATTGGTTTAAAATTAGTGGTAAAGCTAGCTGTTTGGCTCAGGGTGATCCAATTTGCATGGATGTCTTCTCGGTGTAAGTGAGGCGCTTAACTAACTCGGCCACACCCTGGGTTTAATCCAAGTGCACCTTCCGGTACACTTACCATGTTACGACTTGCCTCCCCTTGTCAGTGCTTGAATATTATATATTTTTAATGCGTGTTGACAGGGGAGAGTGACGGGCGGTGTGTACGCGTCTTAGAGCCGGGTTCAAAAGGACACTCTGTTTCCTTTTTACTACTAAATCCTCCTTCAAGCACTCTTTCATGTTGCATGTCCGTAGTGTTCTGTGATAGAAAATGTAGCCCATTTCTTTCCGCTTCGTACGCTACACCTCGACCTGACGTTCTGGGTTGTGCCCATTTTGCTTACTTTTATTACCTTCACAGGGTAAGCTGGCGACGGCGGTATATAGGCTGGGGTGGCTAGAAGTGGTGAGGTTTAACGGGGGTTATCGGTTCTAGAACAGGCTCCTCTAGGGGGGTCTAAGGCACCGTCAGGTCCTTTGGGTTTCAAGCTAATGCTCGTAGTACCCTGGCGGACGTCTAATTGTAGTCTGACGTCTGGGTTTATGGCTGAGCATAGTGGGGTATCTAATCCCAGTTTGTTTCTCAGCTTTCGTGGGGTCAGGTGGGTTTTGTTAAAGCTACTTTCGTGGGACTGGGCTTCGGACACCTAGAAGCGTATGACGGCCAAGGGGCCATTTGGCTTTATTATTGTTTTATTCCTTAACCACCCTTTACACCGTAATAGTATCAACTAGGGCCTCTCGTTTAACCGCGGTGGCTGGCACGAGTTTTACCGGCCCTCTTGGCCCTGACTGAGTCAAGTTTTCACTTATGGCTTAATGTTTATCACTGCTGAATTCCCTTGGGGGTGTGGCTCGGCTAGGCGTCTTGGGCTAAAATTTGTGCCTGATGCCCGCTCCTTATCCCCGGGCGGGGGACTGAGGGCATATTCACGGGGTTGCGGAGACTTGCATGTGTAAGTTGGGCTAGAGCTGATAATAAGGTCAGGACCATGCCTTTGTGCATGCGGAGCTTCTTAGGGCCCATCTTAACATCTTCAGTGTTATGCTTTGCGTTAAGCTACGCTAGC